AGTGATGTGCCTGAATAAAAAGGGATATCATGATAGGATATATAATGTAATTTAATTACCATCACTACACCTAACAGAATTAAACTGTTTCCTAAAATATCAAAAATTCTTGTGCATCATACACCTAAATGTATAATCGTAGAAAAGTAAGCTAATTAAAGCTAATGGGTTCATACCCCATATATAGAGTAATACTCTCTTCTCTAATGCCCAAAAACTCAACAAAAATCCTTCTGCTATTAACCCTAGTAGGAGGTATATTAATCTCGATCTCATCTAACTCATGGTTAGGTGTGTGAATAGGTTTAGAAATTAACCTATTGTCTTTTATCCCAATGATAATTGACAAAAAAAATATATACACAATAGAAGCCTCACTCAAATATTTTCTTATCCAAGCTTTAGCCTCCTCAACACTAATCTTCCTAATTATCTTTATAATAATTATCATTCCATTGCCTGTTTATGCCGAAACCAATTATCCTCCAAGATCATTAATTATTATTCCACTAATATTGAAAGGGGGAGCAGCTCCCCTTCATTGATGATTTCCAGGAGTTATAGAAGGTCTCAATTGAATAAATTGTTTTATTTTAATAACAATCCAAAAAACTAGACCCATAATCCTGATATCCTATATTATCAAACTAGATATATTAGCATTAATCTTTATTATCTCATCAGTAATTATTGGAGCAATAGGTGGTTTTAATCAAACTTCAACACGAAAAATTCTTACTTATTCATCAATTAATCATATCGGGTGAATATTATCTGCAATTCTTATAGGAATTAACACTTGATTAATTTATTTTACTTTTTATTCAATCCTGATTTTATCGATTGTCCTAACCTTTAAGAATCTTCAAATATCTTTTATTAATCAATCCTATATAGTAGGTTATAGCCCTGTAATAAAAATTATACTATTTATAGTTCTCCTTTCCTTAGGAGGACTCCCCCCTCTTTTAGGATTTCTTCCTAAGTGAATCATTATCCAAACAACATTAAGAAACAATTTAAGATTTATTACCACTGCATTGATTACCTCATCCCTTATTACCCTTTACTATTACTTACGAATTTGCTATTCGTCATTCATAATTTCCTACACAAAACCCAAATGAAATAAATGATCCTTAAAAATTTTTCCCAATAAAATTAATTCTATACTATCCACATTGTCCCTTATTGGAATAGTTATTTGTACAACTCTAATTAATTCATTTTAAGGCTTTAAGTTAATTAAACTATTATCCTTCAAAGCTAAAAATGAAGTGAATTCTTTAAGCCTTAGTAAGTTTTTATAATTACCTCTTTAGATTTGCAATCTAATATCTTCTGAACATAAGGCCTAGTAGAAGGATACTAGTAGAAGGATATTATCCCTTTATAGATTTACAATCTATCACCTCTATCTCAGCCATTCTACTTATTTTTCAACGTTGAATATACTCAACAAACCACAAAGATATTGGAACGTTATACTTTATTTTTGGTGCATGAAGTGGTATAGTAGGCACTTCCATAAGAATATTAATCCGAGCAGAGTTAGGTCAACCAGGATCTTTAATTGGAGATGACCAAATTTATAATGTAATTGTCACAGCCCACGCTTTTGTAATAATTTTTTTTATAGTGATGCCAATTTTAATTGGAGGATTTGGAAATTGATTGGTTCCTCTAATATTAGGGGCCCCAGATATAGCTTTTCCTCGTATGAACAATATAAGCTTTTGACTACTACCACCATCTCTATCTCTTCTTATAACTAGAGGTATAATTGAAAGAGGGGTAGGGACAGGCTGAACTGTATATCCTCCCTTAGCTTCAAACATTGCTCATGCTGGGGCTTCTGTTGATTTAGCCATCTTCTCTTTACACCTTGCCGGTGTTAGCTCTATTTTAGGAGCTGTAAATTTTATTTCAACTACAATTAATATAAAACCAATTAATATAAAACCTGAACAAATTCCTCTATTTGTTTGAGCAGTAGTTATTACCGCTATCCTCCTTCTCCTATCATTACCAGTTCTTGCTGGAGCCATTACTATATTATTAACTGATCGAAACTTAAATACATCCTTCTTTGACCCTGCTGGAGGAGGAGATCCCATCTTGTATCAACACTTATTCTGATTTTTTGGTCACCCAGAAGTTTATATTCTAATTCTTCCAGGTTTTGGAATAATTTCACATATTATCTGCCACGAAAGTGGGAAAAAAGAAGCTTTTGGAAATCTTGGTATAATTTTTGCAATATTAGCGATCGGACTCCTCGGATTTGTAGTATGAGCCCATCATATATTTACTGTAGGAATAGATGTGGATACACGAGCATACTTTACATCAGCTACAATAATTATTGCAGTTCCTACCGGAATTAAAATCTTTAGATGACTTGCCACAATTTATGGATTTAATATCTCCTATAGAGCCCCATGTTTATGATCCCTTGGATTTGTCTTCCTATTTACTATAGGAGGATTAACTGGAGTCATCTTGGCTAACTCATCCATTGATATTATCCTCCATGACACTTATTATGTAGTAGCACATTTCCACTATGTTTTATCTATAGGAGCTGTTTTTGCTATTATAGGAGGATTCATTCAATGATACCCATTATTTACTGGAATTTCAATAAATCCTACATGATTAAAAACACAATTTATGGTAATATTTATTGGTGTAAACTTAACTTTTTTTCCACAACACTTTCTTGGTCTTGCTGGAATACCTCGACGTTACTCAGATTATCCAGATGCTTATACTGCATGAAATGTAGTATCATCCATTGGGTCAATAATTTCATTTACAAGAATTATCATATTCATTATTATCCTATGAGATAGAATAAGTTCTAACCGACCAATTCTATTTTCCTCTCAAACAAGAAATTCAATTGAATGATTACAAAATTTACCTCCTGCTGAACATAGTTATTCAGAATTACCCACAATGATAATTCATCAATTCTAATGTGGCAGATAAGTGCAATGGATTTAAGCTCCTTTTATGAATACTCCTTTTCCATTAGAACTTAATGACAACATGGGCTAATATAAATTTACAGGATGGAGCATCCCCAATAATAGAACAATTAATTTATTTTCATGATCACGCATTAATAATTATATTAATAATTCTAATTGTAGTATCATATATAATAATCACCCTTTTCTTTAATAAATTTATTAATCGATTTAGACTTGAAGGACAAATAATTGAAACAGCATGAACAATCATTCCAGCAATCATCTTGGTATTTATTGCTATACCATCTTTACGCCTTCTCTATTTAATAGATGAAATTAATAATCCTACTATTACAATTAAAGCCATTGGCCATCAATGATACTGAAGTTATGAATATACAGACCTTAACAATATCGAGTTTGATTCTTATATAATCCCTCAAAATGAAAATAAATTAGATGAATTTCGACTCCTAGATGTTGATAATCGCACTATCCTCCCTTTTAATATATTCATCCGTATTATTGTAACCGCTGCAGATGTTCTTCACTCATGAACAATTCCAAGTCTTGGTATTAAAGCAGATGCTACCCCAGGACGGCTAAATCAAACCAGATTTTTAATTAGTCGTCCTGGTTTATTTTTTGGACAATGTTCAGAAATTTGTGGAGCCAATCACAGATTTATACCAATTGTAATTGAAAGAATTACAACGAAAAACTTCGTATTATGAATAATAAATTCGTCATTGAATGACTGAAGGCAAGTATTGGTCTCTTAAACCACAATATAGTAATTAGCAACTACTTTCAATGAATGAGAATTTAGTTAATTCCATAACATTAGTATGTCAATCTAAAATTATCTGATAAGGTAATTCTCCCATTCCACAAATAATGCCATTAAATTGACCCTTATTATTTATAATATTCATTTTTACCCTATTAACATTTACTTCCATAAATTATTTTAATTTTAACCAAATTAATAAAATCTTTATAAACAAAAGTAAACTTTATAATCCTCATTCTAATTGAAAATGATAACAAATTTATTCTCAGTTTTTGACCCATCTACTAATATTATAAATTTTTCATTAAACTGAATAAGAACTTTTATTGGTTTAATTATTCTTCCAGCAAGATACTGATTTATTCCATCTCGCCAATCAATCTTTTATAATACATTATTAAAATTACTACATAAAGAATTTAAAACACTGATTGGCTCCACAAATTTCAATAAAGGAAGTACATTAATTTTTACCTCCTTATTTTCAATTATTGTGTATAATAACTTTATAGGATTATTTCCATATATTTTTACTAGATCAAGACATCTAATTATAACTTTATCTTTAGCTATCCCTCTATGATTAACATTTATAATTTTTGGATGAATTTTAAATACACAACATATATTTGCACATTTAGTTCCTCAAGGAACTCCTCCTATTCTTATACCTTTTATAGTTTTAATTGAAACTATTAGAAATCTTATTCGTCCTGGAACCTTAGCGGTACGCCTAGCAGCAAATATAATTGCTGGACATTTATTAATAACATTACTAGGAAATACAGGACCAACTTTAAGTATATCAATATTAATTATTTTAATTATTACTCAAATCGCATTACTTACTTTAGAGTCAGCAGTAGCTATTATCCAAGCTTATGTATTTGCAGTTCTAAGAACACTTTATTCTAGAGAAATTAATTAATGACAAATCATGCCAATCATCCATTCCATTTAGTAAATAAAAGACCCTGACCCCTAACCGGAGCTATTGGAGCTATAATTATCTTAACAGGTATAATTAAATGATTTCATATATATAACCAAAAGTTAATACTTATTGGCAGAATAATTTTAATTATAACAATAATTCAATGATGACGAGATATTACTCGAGAAGGTACTTATCAAGGATTACACACTAAAATAGTAATTACAGGATTACGATGAGGAATAATTCTTTTTATTATTTCAGAAGTATTTTTCTTCATTTCATTCTTCTGAGCCTTTTTTCATAGAAGTCTTTCCCCAACAATTGAAACTGGATCAACATGGCCCCCTATAGGAATTATTCCATTCAATCCAATCCTAATTCCCATACTCAATACAGCTATTCTTTTAGCATCAGGAGTAACAGTAACATGAGCACACCATAGATTATTAGAAAATAATTACAATCAAACTTTACAAAGATTATTTCTCACAATTATTTTAGGAATATATTTTACTATTCTTCAAGGATATGAATATTTAGAAGCTCCTTTCACAATTGCAGATTCAATTTATGGATCTTCGTTCTTTGTTGCAACAGGGTTTCATGGTCTACATGTTATTATTGGTACAACCTTCCTTATTACATGCTTTATACGACATTTATTCTTTCACTTTTCTGCTAATCATCACTTTGGATTTGAGGCAGCTGCATGATATTGACACTTTGTTGATGTAGTATGGCTTTTCTTATACATCTCTATTTATTGATGGGGTAGATAATTTATTTATCTAATATATAAAGTATACTTGACTTCCAATCAAGAAGTTTGTTTTACAAGATAAATAATGGTTATTATTATTGCTACCCTAATCACTATTATATTATCATCAATTATTATAATTATTGCTTCAACTCTATCAAAGAAATCTATTGAAGACCGAGAAAAAAGTTCCCCGTTTGAATGTGGATTTGACCCTAAAAGATCAGCTCGTCTTCCATTCTCACTACGTTTCTTCTTAATTAGAGTAGTATTCTTAATTTTTGATGTAGAAATTGCGCTCCTCCTACCAAGTGTAATAACCACGGTTGCCTCAAATCCAAAGTGATGATTAATAACCTCTTTTAGATTTATCTTAATTTTATTAATTGGATTATATCACGAATGAAATCAAGGATCACTAGAATGAGCTCTATAATTTAGTTATTAAGGATAATAGTTAATTATAACATTTGAATTGCATACAAAAAGTACTGTTTACAGTTTATCTTAAGTATGAAGCAAACTCTTGCAATTAGTTTCGACCTAATTATAGATATTAAGTTATCCTTACTTAACTGAAACCAAAAGAGAGGTATATTACTGTTAATAATATAATTGAAAATAAATTCCAGTTAAGGAAATATAATGATTAAATGAAAGCTGCTAACTTATCATTCAAGCGGTTAAATTCCGTTTATATTTCTATTTATATAGTTTATACTAAAACATTACACTTTCACTGTAAAGATAAATATTATTTTATAAATTAATGTTTAACAATTATTCAATTTCCTTAACATCTTCAATGTTATACTCTTCATAAGCTACTTAAACTAATATATAATTATTGAACAAAAAACAAAAATCAATCATATTACAAAAAATATAAAATAAATCCTTAAATTATTATCCTGTAATCATTGATTAATTCTACCAACAAATACAAATAGTGTATTCATACCCTGCCCTCCAAAATATTCATTTCAACCACAATCAAAAAACTTTATTGAACTATACCCTAAATATAAAGGATATAAAGAAAACCCTTTAGTAAATACTGAAGGTATAAATCATATAGACCCTAAAAACTCAAAAATATAAAATAAATTTACTGAAAATAATTTAAATCCAATTAAAATATTACTTCTAATTAATCCAAATCACCCTCCTAAAATTCTTACTAATAAAGTTATTAATTTCAATATTAATGGCAATGTCACCAATACAGGAACGGGAAATAAAATTCATCTTATCATTCCACCTCCAATAATTGCTATAAATAATAAACCTATTATTCCAATTACTATTTCCCGATTCTCCTCTCTTAATGATCCAAATACACTAAAATTATAATCCCCACTAATTCTATAGTAAAATAAACGAAAGGAATAACAAACAGTTAAACTAGTTGAAAGAAAAAACAATAAAACTCCAAAAATATTTAAATAACTTATTAAAACTATTTCCAAAATCAAATCCCTAGAATAAAATCCAGCCAAAAATGGTATTCCACATAAAGCAAAATTAGAAACCATCAAGCATGAGCAAGTGTAAGGTATTTGAAATACTAAGTTACCTATAAAACGAATATCCTGACAATCCCTTATGTTATGAATAATTATTCCAGCACACATAAACAATAATGCCTTAAACAAAGCATGAGTTAATAAATGAAAAAATGCTAATTCAGTCAACCCAACTGATAAAATTCTTATTATTAATCCTAATTGACTTAAAGTAGATAGAGCAATAATCCTTTTTAAATCATACTCAAAATTTGCTCCTAACCCTGCCATAAACATTGTTAAACCAGAAATTAATAACAATAATATATTTAAAGAAGTACCAAATAAAGGTCTAAAACGAATTAACAAATATACTCCAGCAGTAACTAATGTTGATGAATGAACCAAAGCAGAAACAGGTGTAGGCGCTGCTATTGCAGCGGGTAATCATGCAGAAAATGGAATTTGGGCTCTTTTAGTAATACCTGCTAATACAACCAAAAAAGAAATTAATTGTATTTCTGAAACCTCTAAAAAATAATCCATATAAAAAATATAATTCCAACTACCAAAATTTATTATCCAAGCAATAGCTATTAATAAAGCAACATCACCCACACGATTAGATAATGCTGTTAATATACCAGCATTGTAAGACCTGATATTCTGATAATAAATTACTAAACAATAAGAAATTAATCCCAATCCGTCCCAACCTAATAAAATTCTAATAAGATTTGGACTAACAATTATAAACATTATAGACATAACAAATATTAAAACCAAAAAAATAAAACGATTAATATTTATATCACTATATATATAATCCTCTCTATACAAAATAACCATTGAAGAAATAAAAAAGACAAAAGATATAAATAAAATAGACATTCAATCAAATAAAAAAGTTATAACAACCATATTAGAATTTAAAGTAAATAATTCATATTCAATAAAAATTCTACAATCAATTATAATAAAATAAATACCTAAAAAAAATAAATATAAGCTTATTATTATAAGAAATACAAATGAAATAAAACAAATCGATATATAATTCATAACTCAAGATAAATAATATTATTTCTTTGATACCACAAACCAAAATTTTTCATAAACTACTTAAGTATTAAAAAATAAACAAACTCCCTCTTAAAATTAACAAGTTCAAAGGCAATCAATGCAATATTAACAATAAATATTCCCGAGAAGACCCTATAGAATTTGAAAACAAACCAGAATAATTCATTCCATGTTGTCTGTATGAATATAAATATAAAGTATAGACAGCTCTAAAAAAAGATAATAATCTTAATATAAATATATTTAATCAAGATCAACCTACCATTCTATTTAATAACTCAATTTCTCCTAAAAGATTTAAAGAAGGGGGAGCTGCTATATTACAAGCTCTGAGTAAAAATCATCATATAGTTATTCTAGGTATAAAACTTATTAAACCCTTATTAATTAATATTCTCCGACTTCCTAATCGTTCATAAGAAATATTAGCTAAACAAAATATTCCAGATGAGCATAACCCATGAGCGATTATTAAAACATAAGCACCCTCAAATCCCCAATAAGTCATAGTTATTAATCCACCAATTACAAGACCTATGTGTGCTACAGAAGAGTAGGCAATTAAAGCCTTCAAATCAGTCTGACAAATACAAATGAAACTTACAAGAGCTCCTCCTACCAATCTAATTGATATTCAAATATAATTATACTTTAAGCCCATTCTAATTAACAATCTAAGTATTCGTATTAAACCATATCCTCCCAATTTTAATAAAACTCCAGCCAAAATTATTGATCCAGAAATAGGAGCCTCCACATGAGCCTTAGGCAATCATAAATGAACTATAAATATAGGCATTTTAATTAAAAAAGCAAAAATTATACATAAGTAATATAATCAATTACAAACCAATAAATCACAAAATAAAAAAAAAGATAAATTACCAGCAAAATTATAAAGATATATAATACCAATCAATATTGGTAAAGAAGCTGCTAAAGTATAGAATAATAAGTAGATTCCAGCCTGCAACCGCTCAGGTTGATACCCTCAGCCTAGAATTAAAAACAAGGTTGGAATTAATCTTCTCTCAAAAAATAAATAAAATGACAATAAATTTAATCTACTAAACGTACAAAAAAGTATTAATAACAAGAAAATATTTATAAAAATAAATATACTTTGGTATAAACTTAAACGATAAATTATTAATCTTGCATTCAATATTAATATACAAATTCAAAATCTTAATAAAACTAAACCCAAAGAAATAACATCACAACCAAAATTGTAGCTCAAATAACCTCAAAACCCACCAAAATTCCCACCAACAAATAGAAATATAAAAAATATAAAAAGTAAAATAGATTGTATTATCCAATAAATTTTATTAACAACACATAAAGGGATTAAAAATACTAACATAAAAATAAACTTTAACATTGAAGTAAACTAAAAGACTGAAAATAATCGTTACCATAACTCCGAATTATAGAAATTAAAACTGATAAACCTAATGCTCCTTCACACACAGAAAAAGTTAAAAATACTATCGTAAAATATAATTCATAATTAAATCCCACCAAATAATGATATAAACACAAAAAAATTACTAACACTAAATATTCCAAACTTAATAAAGTAATTAATAAATGTTTACGGTTAGATGAAAATACCCAAATCCCTGAAAAAAATATAATAAATAAATACAATATTAACATTAGTTTTAATAATTTAAATAAAATATTGATTTTGTAAATCAAAAATAAGTAGAACTTTTAAAACTTCAGAGAGAAACTATTATAAGTTTACCTTTAATACCCAAAACTAATATTCTAATAAACTACTCCCTGAAATTTATATAACATTTATTATATTAAGAATAGTAATAAGATTTATTTTTATACAAACAAAACATCCATTAGCTATAGGATTTATTCTCTTAATACAAACTATCCTATTATGTATTATTACAGGATTAATATCACAAACATTTTGATTTACATATATTTTATTCCTTATTTTCTTAGGAGGAATATTAGTTTTATTTATTTATGTTACAAGATTAGCATCTAATGAAATATTTAAAATATCAACAAAAGTTATAATAACAAGACTAATTCCTATTATCATCACTATTTTTGACCTTAATCTATTTATAAATAATCCTGAAACAACTAATAGAAATAATTTAATTAATAATGAACTAATCTACTCATTAATTAAATTATATAGAGAGCCAAATAGTTTTATCACCATTATACTAGCATCTTACTTATTTCTTACCCTTATTGCCGTAGTAAATATTACAAATATTTCAATAGGCCCTTTACGAAAATCTTACTAATGAATAAACCTATACGAAATATCAATCCCCTAATCAAAATTGTTAATAATGCCCTTATTGATTTACCAACACCATCTAACATTACATCCTGATGAAATTTTGGTTCATTATTAGGTTTATGTTTAATTATCCAAATTCTTACAGGCCTACTATTAGCTATACACTATAGTCCAAATATCGAAATAGCCTTTTCTAATATAGCCCATATTTGTCGAGACGTAAATTATGGATGGATACTACGAACTTTACATGCCAATGGAGCATCAATATTCTTTGTATGCATTTACCTACATATTGGTCGAGGAATTTATTATGGATCATTTAAGTTTATTTATACCTGATCAGTCGGAGTATTAATTTTATTCATAACCATAGCAACAGCATTTATAGGATATGTATTACCTTGAGGACAAATATCCTTTTGAGGAGCTACAGTAATTACAAATCTCTTATCCGCAACCCCCTATTTAGGAATTGATCTCGTTCAATGAATTTGAGGAGGTTTTGCAGTTGATAATGCAACATTAAATCGATTCTTCGCCTTCCATTTCATTTTACCATTTATTATTTCAGCCTTAGTAATAATTCACCTACTATTTCTTCACCAAACAGGGTCAAATAATCCATTAGGATTAAATAGAAATATTGACAAAATTCCATTTCATCCCTATTACACAACTAAAGACATTATTGGATTTATTATTATATTAGTAATTTTAACCACATTGACCCTAAAAGAACCCTATATTTTAGGAGATCCAGACAATTTTATTCCCGCAAATCCATTAATTACACCAGTACATATCCAACCTGAATGATATTTCTTATTTGCTTACGCAATCTTACGATCAATTCCCAATAAACTTGGAGGAGTTATTGCATTAATTATATCAATTACCATCCTATTTTTTATACCCCTATTCAAATCAAAATTTCAAGGACTACAATTCTATCCCATCAATCAAATAATATTTTGATCAATATGCAATATTGTAATTTTATTAACATGAATTGGTGCCCGACCAGTAGAAGAACCTTATATTACCACTGGACAAATTCTAACAATTTTATATTTTATATATTTTATGCTTACACCAGCATTCATCAAAATATGAGAAAAATTAATTAATTAACAGTTAAAACTTTAAGAAAAGTAATGAGTTTTGAAAGCTTATAATAAGGAGTTTAAGTCTCCTATTAACTTGTACTTAAATTACTTCACTAAAACATAACAATAAAAAAAAGAAAATTCAATCCTATATAAAAAATTAAGAAATTAAGAGAAATAGGTAAAAATCTTTTCCAAGCCAAATACATTAACCTATCATAACGAAATCGCGGTAAAGTTCCACGAACTCATACAAATAGAAAAGAAATAAAAGTTAATTTAACATAAAAAAAAAAAGAGTCTAAATTTGCTCCCAAGAAAATAAGACTAAATAATACACTTATAAAAAGAATTCTTGCATACTCAGCCAAAAAAATCAATGCAAAACCTCCTCTTCTATACTCAACATTAAACCCAGAAACTAATTCAGATTCTCCCTCAGCAAAATCAAAAGGTGTTCGATTAGTTTCTGCTAAACATGAAGTAAATCAGATGTATGCTAAGGGTAAAAATATAAAAATATTTCAAAGAACATTTTGATAAATCACAAAAAAAAATAAATTATATCCGTTTACCAAAAATACAAATGAGAGCAAAATTAAAGCTAAGCTAACCTCATATGAAATAGTCTGAGCAACAGCCCGCAATCCACCTAATAATGAATAATTAGAATTTGAAGATCAACCCGCAATTATTACAGTATAAACCCCCATTCTAGTACAACATAAAAAGAATAATAATCCTAAATCAAAATTAATAAAACCACCAACATAAGGAATAATTAACCAAATCAACAATGATAAAAATAAACTAAATACAGGAGAAAAATAATAAGAAATATAATTAGAAATTAATGGAAAATTCTGTTCCTTAGTAAATAATTTAACAGCATCACTAAAAGGCTGAAAAATACCTAAATAACCAACCTTATTAGGTCCTTTACGAAAATGAATATAACCCAATACTTTCCGTTCAAGAAGTGTTAAAAAAGCTACACCCACCATTACAAAAATAATTAAAATCAAAAAAATAACAAAAATTATATAAATATCCTTAATTATTACTTATAGTATTATACTACATTAATGAATTCTAAATCCATTGCACTTATCTGCCAAAGTAATTATTTTTACTCTACAACAAAAATTATTCTAAATATCTGGTCCTTTCGTACTAAAATATTTAACTTAATCATAGATAGAAACCGACCTGGCTCACGCCGATCTGAACTCAGATCATGTAAGATTTTTAAGGTCGAACAGACCTAATTATTTAAGCTTCTACACCCAAAATTTATCTTAATCCAACATCGAGGTCGCAACCCCTCCTATCGATTTGAACTCTTCAGAAAGATTACGCTGTTATCCCTAAGGTAATTTTATCTTATAATCAATATTACTGGATCTACATAATAAAAATCATTATTAAATAAAATACTTAAACGAAAGTTCCTTTTATTTCGCCATTACCCCAACAAAATGATTTAATTATAAGATTCAAATGACCACTCATAACCCGTTTATATAATTAAAACATCAAATTCTATAGGGTCTTCTCGTCCCATGAAAAAATTTGAACCTTCTAACTCAAAAGTTAAATTCATAAATCAATATATACAAGACAGTCTATATCTCGTCCAACCATTCATTCCAGCCTCCAATTAAAAGACTAATGATTATGCTACCTTTGCACGGTCAAAATACCGCGGCCCTTCAATATTATTCAGTGGGCAGGTCATACCTCTTAAATAATTCAAGAAGAAATGTTTTTGTTAAACATACGAATATCCAAAATTATTGCCTAATTCCTTAAATACACTTACCAAAATTAAATTCATATTATACAATATATTTATACTAATTCTATCATAAAACCAAATTATAAAAAATTATAAAAATTAACCTAATATAATAATTAAACATAATATTTAACACTTCAAATTCACAAATATTAATTAATCAAGTTTTAATACACTATAAAAAATAATTACTATCAAACCAAAATAATTAATTTTTCTCACAATAAACTTATAATATATTTATATCTAAAAGATAATCCCTCAAAATATTAACCTAAATTAAAATCATTATCATCAATAATAATAATTAAAAAATAGAAACAAATTTAATTTGTTTCTTAAGTAACTAGATACCTTTAAAAACGAATAAAATCTCATTACCAAATAATATTTATGATACTTATATAACAATAACCACATTAATCAACTAGCTCTTTTAAAATCGAGAAAAAAAATTAAATCTATAATTTCAATAAACCCTGATACACAAGGTACAATAAACAAAATTAACTTCCAAATATATAACAATTAACCCTTCACAGTACTAATTCTTCATCATTAAAAAAAATTAAATCTATACTAAAAACAATAACATATAAATTCTTCCCTTATAATATAATAAACATTTCAATAAAATAATAAATAAATTAAATTCAAATTATGCTGAATTGCACAACAATCATTTCAATGTAAACGAAATATTCCCTAAGAATAATTTGTTTACATTTCCAGCCACACTTTCCAGTACAACTACTATGTTACGACTTATCTCACCTTATAGCGAGAGCGACGGGCGATGTGTACATATTATAGAGCTAAAATCATTTAAATATTCTAAACCAAATTACTATTAAATCCACCTTCAAAACAATATTACACCTTATTTTCCATATAAACAATACTTATTGTAATCCATCTCCACTTGACCATAAATTAAACCTTGACCTGAAATACTATATAATCAAAAAATAAGAAAATTACACTCTCATAATATATTCCAAAGAACGGCGGTATATAAACACTAAACCAAGTAAGTATTCATCGCGGAATATCGATTACGGGACAGATTCCTCTAATTAGACTATAATACCGCCAAATTCTTTAAGTTTCAAGATCATAACTACTACTACTCAAGCCAATAAATATTTAAATTTACAAATAATAGGGTATCTAATCCTAGTTTATAATATAAATTTCATAGCCTCCTAAACTATTTTATCAACTATAAAAAAATAAAAATTTCACCTAAACACAAAAAAAACAAATTAATTACTTTACAAGTAACTACCTCAACTAAAAATATTTAACTGCCTCCCAAGTATAACCGCGGTTGCTGGCACAAATTTAACCAAGACTATTACATAATCAATCACTAAATCTTGAATAACCAAATTATAAAAAACTATATACTGCTTTTTATAATACACCCTAAATACCATCAAGAAAAATTACTATCAATATAGCAAAAACTAGCATATAAATTAAAGAATAAATAAATAACCCAAACAAGAATAAAACTTTATCTCTCATTAATAACACCAAAAGATAGTGGTATAATTTTTTTATTCTAAAATATTTACTTCTATTAAAAAATCAAAAAGTAAATTAAAGAGGTATTCTCCCAGTTTTTTTACCAATTTACACAACCTCACATTAACATAATCGGAATCCACTATATTCAATTAACCCTTTTTAAACTCTGATATTCAATAATCCTCGACAAATTATTTTTCTCATTTAACATAAAATATATAAACCCGGATACCTAATAACCCTTTCTGTACGTTACAAAATACAATTATTACTAATTTACCACTTAAAAAACAATTTCTTCCATCCCATCCAATATAATATTACTCTCTCTATCAGTAACAGTATTATTATAGATCTCATTTTTTTTTAACTATGTTAAAAAATGAGATCTATAATAATACTGTTACATATTGGTATATAAAATCATAAGTTTTCAATAATAAATATATTTAATGTATGCTATCTTATTGGTTAATAATTGCTTATATAATAAGTACTTATTTAATATATTTAATTATTTAATATAATTGCTTAATAGATATCCATTTAATAATATAGAAATTATTTATATAATATGGCTATTTATCTCATAAATTAATAATATATTTAACACAGAAGTAAAACGTTAGGTTTTTACTATTATAAAAGATGCATATGTTACAATAGGATTTTATTATCTAATAAATGAACATTTATTTTAGATTCAGAAATTTATTATATTTAATTAATTGTATTATTATATAATAAGTACTTATTTAATATATTTAATTATTTAATATAATTGCTTAATAGATATCCATTTAATAATATAGAAATTATTTATATAATATGGCTATTTATCTCATAAATTAATAATATATTTAACACAGAAGTAAAACGTTAGGTTTTTACTATTATAAAAGATGCATATGTTACAATAGGATTTTATTATCTAATAAATGAACATTTATTTTAGATTCAGAAATTTATTATATTTAATTAATTGCATATTTACAAATAAGTAATTATTTTAATCTAAGAAGGAGTAACTTTTCTACAATGACATATAAACTTTACACACTCTATAATTCATTGTATCCCCAACCCTTAAATGTTATATAAAATTGCAAAAAAA